TAATACATATTTGTAGCAATGAAATACTATTGTTCCTTCCCGATAGGATATATCAGAAATTACAAATATCTATGATCTGTTTTCTCTATAAAATAAAGCTATAACTATAAAGGACCTGAAATACCTTGCTTACGTATCATTGGGAAGTGCATTAACATAAATACGGCAGTAAGAAGAGGCAATACAAAAGTGTGTAAACTATAAAAACGAGTCAAGGTAGATTGACCCACACTAGCACTTCCACGTAATAACTCTACCAAAGGAGATCCTATTATAGGAATAGCGTCAGGCACGCCTGTCACAATTTTTACTGCCCAATAACCAATTTGGTCCCGAGGTAAGGAATAACCAGTTACACCAAAAGATGCAGTCAATACAGCCAGAACCACACCTGTAACCCAAGTTAATTCGCGGGGTTTTTTAAACCCACCTGTAAGATACACACGAAATACGTGCAGAATCATCATTAGAACCATCATACTTGCTGACCATCGATGAACTGATCGAATTAACCAACCAAAGTTAGCTTCAGTCATTATGTATTGAACAGAGGAAAAGGCCTCCGTAACAGTTGGACGATAGTAAAAAGTCATAGCAAAACCCGTAGCTACTTGTACTAAAAAACAAGTAAGCGTGATTCCTCCTAGACAATAAAATATGTTGACATGAGGAGGAACATATTTACTAGTTATATCATCTGCAATCGCTTGAATCTCGAGACGTTCCTCGAACCAATCATATACTTTATTGAGATAGGGAATCCGAGAGGACCCCCCCCCCGAGAACCGTATATGAGAATTTCATCTCGTACGGCTCAAACAGAAACACACAAATACCGATTTTGACGGATATGCAATAGAAAGTTCAAAACTTCTTAGCTGCTCGATGCAATTTGTGCCAAAGATGGAAAGTAAAAAAAATCCGAAATCTCTTCTTTGTGATGCTAATGCCAAAAATATCAAGTTAGCTCGTACACCTTTCTTTTTCTTTATATTGATCGTTCCAGGCCTCTTGAATCTTCTCTTTCCTATTTTTGTTTGTTTTTGTTATTTAATTTGTTGTTTTTTGTGCGTAATGCGGGTCAACTTTTGTTTTACTGTTGATAGGAATTCCCTTGTTAAGATCCTATAAATCAATTAAAACCTCAGATTCATACAAGAACCACGATGATTTAATCCCAAGCTAAATAAAAGGGTTCTTTGAGTAAAAACCATTTGATCATCAATTATTCAATTTCAATGAGTGGATGTAATGACTCAACAAAATCTAGAGAAAGAAGTTGTTCTTCAGATAAAATTAATTTCATAAGTCTAAAGAAAGAAAAATTATTTAATTTAGGAAATACCCATCTGAAATTTTTTTTAGTCCGGTTGCGAGGTCTAAATAATAGGTATGAATCATAGTTAGAATATTTTTTTTTCTATAATATTCCGTGTTCCAGATATTAGAATAAATATCCGACGGGGTGGAATCATCTTAATAGAGATGACAGGGCCGTTCTCTGTATTATCAATAGGATCAATTATAACAAGTCACACGCTCATATTCCGGAAATACCGAAAAAAGAAATACCACAGTCGAACTACCAAAAAGGTCTATAAATCCAAGTTTTAAATAATTTTTTTTTTGATTGAAAAACTAGAGGTTCATAGTTCTTATGAACCTAACTCATTGAAATTCCATCCAGTAAAACGGAAGAATTATAAATTTCCAAAATAATAGATAGGAATATTGCAAATAGAGCCATTGCAACTCCCATAAGTGGTGTAGTCCCCCAGCCCGGAGCTACTTTACCATATTCTGAATTCAATGGTTTCAATAAACTCCCTACAGTAGTTTGTCTTGGCCTAGATCTAGAACTACCCTCAACGGTTTGTGTAGCCATAAATCCTATTTAATCATTGGTTGAGATCGGTTGACTTTGTATACTATTCCGTTGTAATTGTAAATAAATAAACGATCTTATCGTAGATCCATTGTGATCTTGAAATTTTCTAAAAATGGAAACAGCAACCTTAGTCGCCATCTTCATATCAGGTTTACTTGTAAGCTTTACGGGGTACGCCTTATATACCGCTTTTGGGCAACCCTCTCAACAACTAAGAGATCCATTCGAGGAACACGGAGACTAGACTTGTTGAAGTAATGAGCCTCTTGATATGAGGGCCCATTACTTCAGTTTCTATAATGAAAAATTATTTCATTATTTTTTAGTCGGAACCTTAGGTGGTTCTCGAAAAAAGATAGCGAAAAAAATTATCCCTAAAGTCGAGACTAAAAGGAATGTATAAACCAATGCTTCCATAGATTCGATCGTGGTTTACAATTATAGCTTTCACATCTATTCGTTTGATTGAGTGAGATCATTTACCATACCATAAAAAAAGAGGGGAAAGAATCAACGAAAAGAAGTTGATTCAAGTCTCTATTTTTTTCTCGGGTACCCGAGAAAAAAATAGAGATAGGGGATAAAGATACCAGAGCAGTCTTGTATCAAACTACTTGTCTCTTTGTAGTTGGATCTCCAAGTTTTTGGAATGCTCCAAATTCCACTTGAGCATCCAAATCTGGATCAATACCGGCAAAAACATCTCTAAACAAGGTTCTAGCGCCATGCCAAATATGTCCAAAAAAGAAAAGCAAAGCAAACGAAGCATGCCCAAAAGTGAACCAACCCCTTGGACTACTACGAAAAACACCATCAGATTTTAAAGTAGCCCGGTCTAATTCAAAAATTTCGCCTAATTGTGCGCGCCTAGCATATTTTTTCACAGTAGCAGGATCGCTATAATTGACTCCATTGAGTTCGCCACCATAGAACTCAACAGTTACACCTACTTGTTCGACACTATACTTTGATTCTGCCCTTCGAAAAGGAACATCTGCCCGAACAATTCCATCTCCATCTACTAAAACTACCGGGAATGTTTCAAAAAAAGTAGGCATACGACGTACAAAAAGCTCGCGCCCTTCTTTATCTCTAAAGACGGGATGTCCTAACCATCCAACAGCTATTCCATCCCCGCTATCCATTGAGCCCGCTCTGAATAATCCCCCTTTTGCCGGATTATTACCAATGTAATCATAAAAAGCTAATTTTTCAGGAATTTTAGACCAAGCTTCCGATAAACTTAGATTTTCAGCTAGTCCGGCACCAACTCTTCGATATATCTCTTGCTGGAAGTATCCCTGATCCCACTGATAACGAGTGGGACCAAATAACTCGATTGGGGTTGTTGCTGAACCATACCACATAGTTCCAGCAACAATAAAAGCTGCAAAAAAAACAGCAGCGATACTACTAGAAAGTACAGTTTCAATATTGCCCATACGTAATCCTTTGTAGAGACGTTGAGGCGGACGGACACTAAGATGGAATAGGCCTGCCAATATGCCCAGTGTACCTGCTGCAATATGATGAGAGGCGATTCCGCCGGGAACAAAAGGATCAAAACCTTCTGCGCCCCACGCTGGACTTACAGATTGTACTTTTCCAGTTAGTCCATAAGGATCAGACACCCATATTCCAGGACCATATAAGCCTGTTACATGAAATGCGCCAAAGCCAAAGCAAGCCACTCCTGAGAGAAATAAATGAATTCCAAAGATTTTGGGCAAATCCAAAGAAGGTTTTCCTGTACGTTCATCACAGAATATTTCTAAGTCCCAATACACCCAATGCCAGATGGCCGCTAAAAAACACAAGCCAGAAAACACAATATGTGCTCCGGCCACGCCTTCATAGCTCCAAATACCCGAATTCGTTACAGTTCCTCCTGAAATACTCCAACCACCCCATGAATTGGTTATTCCTAAACGAGTCATGAAGGGTATAACGAACATACCTTGTCTCCACATTGGATCAAGAACAGGGTCAGAGGGATCAAAAACCGCCAATTCATATAGAGCCATCGAACCGGCCCAACCGGAAACTAGAGCCGTATGCATTATATGGACAGAAAGCAATCGGCCGGGATCATTCAATACGACAGTATGAACACGATACCAAGGCAAACCCATGGAAATACCCCTTTCTCAAAGAAAAATAGACACTATGTAACTTTATCGCATTGCAACTTATACTATTTACCTAATCTTTTCAGCGAATTCTTTATGAGAAAAGGTTACTTTTTATTGTATTCCGTTGAAAATAACGGCTGAATTCTGTTCGTAAGAACAAAGAGAAGCAGATCTATTCTATACCCGATAAGTACCAATACGCAATGGGAGCATTAGTCCTATTTTGGGGGAATGAATGTATGGATCCTTTTTATTATTCGAACGATCTATCTCTTCATTAAGATTTTTATTTCTTAATTCTATCTTTCTCTAAAAACCTTCGAAGAAGACAATAAACTCATTCTTACGTTTCCATATTAAAGTGAAGTATAGTACTTAAATTTTTTCTTTAATTTAATGCCCATTGGTGTTCCAAAAGTACCTTTTCGGAGTCCTGGAGAGGAAGATGCAGTTTGGGTTGACGTATAGTGCGACTTGTCAGACATATTGGGTCATATGGAATTTCCCCATTTTCTCCCCCGATCGAGATATCCTCTGTTTCGCCCAAGAAATATTGTATTGATTGAAGAATCAATCATGCGTAGCGTGAAGTTAAATTAGATTAATTTAGATTGAGGAGCAATATAATATTCTTAATTAGAAAAATTTATGGTTAACTTGGACTAAAAAAATGGAGTATCCAGGCTCTGCTTATAAAATACCAAATGGGTAATAGTAATATATGTAGAATTACCGCTTGTAGCTATGCATAGAAGATTCTTCTATTTTATTTATTTAATTAGAGAAGCACTCTTAAACTGCCATGTCAACCATTATAATAAATACATTGAATAGTTTTTTGGAGACATGAAACGAATAAAAAAAAACTCGTAGCAAAAAGAAGTGGTACTGAGAGCATTTGTCCTATATGTACAACTAGAATTCGGATAGATCTTTCCCCGGAGTAGAACATGAACCTAAAAGAATTCAAAGGGACCATTCAGGAACAAGAAAATGACATCGTGATTTAAATCTCGACGAAACAATACATCAATGAGAGGTTAATTAAATAAGTTCAGTAAATTCTTTTTTTTTTTAGGGAAGGAGTAAAAACTCTTTCTTTTTTTAATGGAAGAAAAAACCCCTTCATTAGAAAAGCAGGAATCTCTTAAAAAAAAGAGAGATAGGATTGGAATCGACACATTGATTCTTTATTTTCGCAATTTTTTTGAACCGTATGCATCCAAAGATGCACGTACGGTTCAAAAGGGATATAATTTTGTCCTAATCAACCGACTTTATCGAGAAAGATTACTTTTTTTAGGCCAAGAAGTTGATAGCGAGATCTCAAATCAACTTGTTGGTCTCATGGTATATCTCAGTATAGAAGATGATACTAAGGATCTTTATTTGTTTATAAATTCCCCTGGTGGATGGGTAATACCAGGAATCGCTATTTATGATACTATGCAATTTGTTTCGCCCGATGTACATACAATATGCATGGGATTAGCCGCTTCAATGGGATCCTTCATTCTGGTCGGAGGGGAAATTACCAAACGTCTAGCATTCCCCCATGCTTGGCGCCAATGAGTTTTTATTAAAAAAAAAAAAAGAAGAAGAAGACTATGCCTTCGCCATATTGAATATGAATAATAGGTAATAATAGCATGGCACTTCGAGTTCGATATGAACAAACTATTATTGTTTTTTCTAACACGATATTTTCTATCGAGATAGTAGTATGAAAAAAGGTTATTTCCGACTTGATCTTCTATGTCGGGAGTACATTTCAGCGTCACAAACCGTTTTCTTCCACACCAGAAGCCTTTTTCTGATATTTCTCTTACGAAGAAAAGAGTACGAAAAAAAAAAAAGAAACTTTGGGATTGCTAAATCACAGACGAGATAAATATAGAAAGCAACAGAACCATCATAGTATTTTTTTTTTACATTACAATATGAATGAAAGGAAGGGTGGTAAATGGATCATTCAACAATCTAGATCGGATGGATTCTTTTTTTTTCCTTCGATAAAATAGAAGGGGGAAAAGGAAATTCCATTGCAGAGCCGTATGCAATGCACAAAAGGTGCCTGTACGGTCCGTCGTTCAATTCTATTTTTTTTCTTGTTTTTTTTAGTCCTTACTTTAATCCAATTCTTCAAGATAGAAGAACCGTTCATGCATGATGTTAGATCAATATTATCAGGGTTATGATTCACCAACCTGCTAGTTCTTTTTATGAGGCACAAGCAGGGGAATTTATCTTGGAAGCGGAAGAACTACTCAGACTTCGCGAAACCCTCACAAAGGTTTATGTACAAAGAACAGGTAACCCTTTATGGGTTATATCCGAAGACATGGAGAGAGATGTTTTTATGTCAGCAACAGAAGCCCAAGCTCATGGTATTGTTGATCTTGTAGCGGTCGAAAATGAAACTATTGGGGATTTCGCCTAAATATATGATTCCCTCCATAATTCTATTTTTCCGTGATTTGATATTGAATGTAAATAATTCATAATCATCAATAAATCAGGTTAAGATCGATCTAAACCAACCTATTTTATTATATATATGTATGATATGCCGACAATTAAACAACTTATTAGAAACACAAGACAGCCAATACGAAATATCACGAAATCCCCCGCACTTAGGGGGTGCCCTCAACGACGGGGAACATGTACTCGGGTGTATGTGCGACTCGTTTAGATCATGAGTTCAAACAAAAAAAAATAAATACAGCAATTTTTCAAGTACCAATCACCAGTACCAAGGAATAAAGATAGATAGGATGGAAAAACGTTATTTACTATCTATAAAGCTAAAGATTCATCATTTTTGTGTATGAAATTTATGGTTTCCATTGGTGCAAATCCAATCACCTCAGTTTGAGATGAGAAGTAATTCCCCATTAGTAGCAAATAGTTATCTATTAAGCGGAGGAAAGAGTACTATAAGAAAGAAGCAAAAAGGTTATGTTCCTATTCTTGAAAGAACGGACTAACAAGGTCAGCTACCTAGCCAACTTTCATAATTAAATGCCGTCACTGTATGGATAACCCTTTTGTGAAAAGAACTATTATTGATTGGTAGAGCTAAACTAAGGAGTGTGAACTATACAAGTTCGTAATAACATTTGGTTAAATGAAAGAAAAGGCTCCGGTGTATAGAGAGGACCTCACCGTTTACGAAGTAACCATAGAAACGATGGAACCCACTATTTTTTTTTATCGCTAGAATTTATTCTTTCCGGGTAAAATACCCGGAAAGAATAAAAAATCGTGGTTGGGAAGGTCATAGTAGCAAAAGCCATTGGAATTTTATATTTTATATATCGGAATAATCCGTTTTGGTATTAATTAACTAGAGGGGGGATAAGAGGATGACTGAAAGAAAAGAAATCGATTAGTTATTCATTAAAGTTTAATTTGATTCAATGACCAGAGTTAGACGAGGATATATAGCTCGGAGACGTCGAACAAAAATTCGTTTATTTGCATCAACCTTTATAGGGGCCCATTCAAGACTTACCCGAACTGCTACTCAACAGAAAATGAGAGCTTTGGTTTCCTCTCATCGGGATAGGGGCAGACAAAAGAGGGACTTTCGTCGTTTGTGGATTACTCGAATAAATGCAGCAGCTCGTGAGAATATGGTATTCTATAGTTATAGTAAACTAATACACAATCTGTATAAGAAGCAATTGCTTCTTAATCGTAAAATACTTGCGCAAATAGCTATATCAAATAAGAATTGTCTTTACATGATTTCCAATAAGATTAGCAAATAAAAGAGATTAAAAAGTCATATATCATATATATATAAATAGCGAAAACTATATATAAATAGCGAAAACAGAATAGAATTCCCCGGAGAATGGACTCCGGGAAGATAGAATAAAAATGAATTTCAGAAATTAAAAAGAAATTAAGATAAGTAGTGGGAATGAATGAACATCTTTCAAAAAAAAAAGATTTCTTCTTTCCCTATTTGTTGTTTCTTATAACACAACAATCAAATCTGGATTCGAGGTTTTTCGAGCAAAACATCAATCTGAGCTTGAGTTCCGCTTGGAGTTTTGAATCAATCGGAAAAGTATATCTAAGAGTATATCTATTTATTTCGGGTTCTGGGACCAGCCATTCTAGGGATCGACTCAGCTCTCTCAAACTGTTTTTCATTATTAAGAAAAGGTAACAAAGATAAAATACGAGCTTGTTTTATAGCAATAGTAATTAATCGTTGTTGTTTCAAGGTCAATCTATTCACCCGTCTAGATAATATTTTTCCTTGTTCACTAATAAATCGACTAATTAAACTCATGTTTCTATAATCAATTTGATCCCCCGATTCAATTGGGGGAAAACGCCTACGAAAAGATCGCTTGGATTTGCGAAAAGGTTGCTTGGATTTATCCATGGTTTATTCCTTATCTCTAAATTTCTATTTCTTTATTTATTTCAGATCTGACCGAAATGAGTTTTCTTTTTTTATTTGTATATTATATATTTATATACATATATATGTTAAGTTTTTCTTTTTCCTGTTCCTTTGAAAAATAATACAATACATATGTTCCATTCGATCTATTTCTTTATTTCCCCATGAATCGTATGCTTGCGACAATAACGACAAAACTTTCTCAAGTCTAATCGACTGGGTGTATTGTGTCGATTCTTTTGAGTAATATATCTAGAAATGCCCGGCAATTTCTTATTGACACCATTTTGGGCACAACTGGTACACTCCAAAATAACTCTAACTCGGACATCTTTACCCTTAGCCATGAACCTCCTTTAAATTTTTGATCGACTTAATTCTTCTATTTTCGACCCGAATCTAAATCTAAATCTAAGAAGACGAAAAGAACAAAAAAGAAAAAAAAATATATATAAATAGAAATAAAGGTGACTAACTAGTTAATTCCAATTAATACTTCTATAGAAATAGAAGTTACTAACTAGTTAATTCCAATTAATACTAATAGAAATTAATAGAATATAATAATTTTATGTGAGTAATACAATTTTTTCTAATTATCAATTATTCTTTCCAGTATTTCATTTAAGTATCCTTTTTTCTATGCTATGATTTCATGGAATTTTTTACCCTATACAGGAACCTCTTTTCCATTTCTGTTCTCCAAAATAAAATAGGATCTTAAACTATAATTAAAAAAAGGGGAATGACAAAGCATCGGGGAATAAACGATTAATTTCTATCAATAGACCCGCTAAAGACCCAAACCATAGAGTAGTTAGCACGGGTGCTGTGGAGAGATATGTTTTTATGTCCCGCATTGAAAATCCTCCTTCTTTATTGTAATACATATATGGTCAGATGCTGTAGTTCAAGATCATTTGTCTTTTTTGTACGGAATTCCTAACAAAAATAAATATCTACAATGAGCAGTAGATGAGGTTTTCCTATCCCTGTCCCTAAAAAAGAAAGGGGGTACCCCTTTCTTTTTTCTTAAGCATTCTAATAAATATTCATTCTTTTTTTATTTGATTATTTATTATATGAAACCAAAAAGAAGAAATGACAAGAAAATTTTATATGGATACAGAAAAAAATAACGATATGGAAAACAAGACATGGATTTTGTACAATGACATTGTACAATAATTTTAAAAGGGATGTAGCGCAGCTTGGTAGCGCGTTTGTTTTGGGTACAAAATGTCACGGGTTCAAATCCTGTCATCCCTACCTATTACTTCTCCTAGGGGGCAGTAACGAAAGGAAAGATTAATTGAGTGAGATCAATTAAATAAAAATGAAATAAAATAAGGCATTCATTATCTTTCATTTTTTACATGGATTAGTATGCAAGACCGGGCTAAAAAAAAAATACTTTTCTTTACAATTATAGTTCTTGTCATAAGAAAGCGCTCTTAGTTCAGTTCGGTAGAACGCGGGTCTCCAAAACCCGATGTCGTAGGTTCAAATCCTACAGAGCGTGATTCCATTTATTTTATTTTGAATCATAATAAA